ATAACGGATTCGGAATTGTACCCATGCATCGCCCATTGGTTCTATACCCGATTCATAACTAGAAAGTTTCTCTGGTCCTTCGCTAATCGGGGCCAAAACTCCGGAAATTAGAAATGCCAAAATAGGAATAACACTTGATATTATTAGAAATGCCCAGAAAATATCATATTCGTGAAGCAGAAACATAGATGCACTCCTATGAATGTGGAAAATATACCGGATTAGTCGATTCGAATTGGAATTCTGAATTCATTCAGAACTGTTTAGTCGAAATAACAATTCGTTTTAATCGAACCGCCTAGCTTTGTTTGTTTGCTGAGGGTCATGTCTCGTTTCAAGATTCATTGAAATGAATTTTTGTTTTTAGTTTCCTGCTCTGAACGATCCCCGTAAGCGAGCATGTGGTAATGCTTCTATTTCGATGGAGCAATCGACCGGCCATCTACAAACAACAAACAAAAATGAATGAGGAAATTTAAACTATAACTATACAAATTATACAAATACTCAGTTTTTTTGTGAATTTTCAATTCATTTACATTTCAATTAACAATTAGGGCTATACGGACTCGAACCGTAGACCTTCTCGGTAAAACAGATCAAACTGAATATTATCGAAATGATTCGAACTGTTTCAAAGACCCAACATGCATTTTTTTTTGCATTGGGCTCTTTCATCAACTGATATAAATATCAATTAGTCCGCCATATTTTTTCTTGACAGAAAGATAACGAGATGGCTCCACGTGCTCTGATTCATTATTTTGATTCTGATCCAGGAGCAATACCAAAGTGTTTCAAAGAAGAGTTACCTTGACGTAGGTCTGCCTCCGGCCTAGATCAACCTAAGTTAAATGGAGTCTCTATCGCTCTGTCCAAAGAGTCAAATATGAAACTTCATACACCTTAAAGTTCCATAGGACGAAAAGAGATTTTTTTGAGGTCCTTATACTCATTATGCCTAGCATTGAATGGACTGGGTATTCACCTTATCAATTATCAAATCACTGATGGGTTCTATTCGGTGCCTAAATTGGCACACGGATTGACCAACCAAATATTTGTCAGGCTATTGTTCTCTTGTTGCCTCGAATCCATGGAGTAAGACATCGATTTCTCAATAAGAGAAATTCTGTTGATTGCATGATGGACTCCCCTGAAAAAACATTGGCGCGCGTGTAAACGAGGTGCTCTACCTAACTGAGCTATAGCCCTTGTGCTTGTTATAAATATTTTAACATGTAGATAATTTCTTGTCAAGATGAATATTCCATGATCCGATATGATAGCTCTCTGATCTGTTTTCTGCCAAGGATTGGTATTGCTTAGAAGTCAGATTCCATCTATAATCCATCGATGTGATGGGTCCCTTTTTGTTTCTCTTTTTGATGATAAATGACCTACTTAACCCAGTGGTTAGAGTATTGCTTTCATACGGCAGGAGTCATTGGTTCAAATCCAATAGTAGGTAGAACTTATTAGATACCATTGACTCCGGTATCTAATAAGTTTTTCTATTCACCTTCCTTTTTTATGAATTTTGTATCTTTTCCATCCTCCCACTACTCGTATTCTATATTAATAATTAATATTAATTCATTTAGTAAATTCATTTTTTTTCGTTGCATCACATTATACTGAATTTTATTCAATCGGTAGAATTCAAAAATAGTGTATGTATTAAGATAAACAGAACTTCTTTTGCTTATTTGGACGCACCAACTAGTTAAGAAATTACATTGATAGCCTCTACTCGTGTCCTAGCTCGTCTGAGAGCTAAATTCGCCTCAATTGTTTGTCTCTTGCCTTCAGCTCTACTCAAGTTAGCTTCCGCTATTTCAAGAGTTTGCTGAGCTTCTTGCAGATCAATGTCACTACCCTTCTCCGCATCATTTACTAAAATGGTGATCTCATTATTGCCTATTCTAGCGAAACCGCCCATCAGAGCCATTGTTAACCATTGGTCGTTAAGATAGATTCTCAAAATACCTATATCTACAGCCGTGGCAATAGGGGCGTGATTTGGTAATACACCGATTTGGCCACTATTAGTAGATAAAATGATTTCTTTCACTTCTGAATCCCAAACAATTCGATTAGGAGTCAGTACACAAAGATTTAAGGTCATTTCTTCAAGTTGCTCTCCACTTCTAAGTTCATAGCCTTCGCGGTAGCTTCATCGATGTTACCCACCAAATAAAAGGCCTGCTCAGGAAGACCATCTAATTCTCCGGAAAGGATCAGTTGAAACCCCCTAATTGTTTCTGTTAAACCAACATATTTCCCTGGAGAACCAGTAAATACTTCTGCTACGAAGAAGGGTTGTGATAAGAAACGCTCAATTTTTCGTGCTCTTGCTACGGTTAAACGATCATCTTCGGATAATTCGTCCAATCCAAGGATAGCTATAATGTCCTGAAGTTCTTTGTAACGTTGTGAAGTTTGCTTAACTCTTTGCGCAGTTTCATAATGTTCCTCACCAACGATCCGAGGTTGGAGC